AATGGAGTGCCTGAAGAAAGGATTATTTTGATAGAATAACTCATGTATTAATATACCTCCGTTACGTTTGGTAGAATCAAACTACCCCCTGAAGCATCAAAAACCCCAATACATCATATACTAAAACATAAAAAGGTAAGCTAAACAAGCTTATAGGTTCATACCCTGTCTATGAAAGTAAAATCCTTCCCTTTTTAATAAAAGTTCATAAACTAATCTTCATCTCATCCATAACACTGGGAACCATAGTAACAGCATCATCATACTCCTGATTTAGAATATGAATAGGCCTAGAAATCAATCTACTATCAGTAATCCCCCTATTCTCAAGCACCAAAAACATATTCTCCTCAGAATCAGCACTAAAATACTTTATCACACAAGCTATAGCCTCCTTAATCCTGCTAGCAGCAGTAATCATAATATTATTAGTAGAAGAGTTTATTAACCCCCAAATAAACTTCTTATCCCTAATAATAAACTCTGCCCTAATAACTAAGGTAGGAGCAGCCCCCTTCCACTACTGATTTCCAGAAGTAATTGAAGGGTTAACTTGAATAAACTCATTAATTCTTCTTACATGACAAAAAATCGCCCCAATACTAATAATCATAAACAATAAAATAAATTATACCTTCATAGTAGTTGTAATCATCCTATCCCTAATAATAAGAACAATTAGTGCCTTCAACCAAATCAGCCTACGAAAAATTCTAGCTTTCTCTTCAATTAACCATATCGCATGAATACTTGCGTCAATAATAATCTCTACTTCAATTTGAACCATTTATTTCCTAGTCTATTCACTAATTAACATAAACATCATCATATTATTCAACTCAACAAAAACCTTCTACATAAACCAAATCAGAAACTTCATAAACCAAAACAAATCAATCAAACTTTCCTTCATAATCAATTTCCTCTCCCTAGGAGGGCTGCCCCCGTTCATTGGTTTCCTACCCAAATGACTAATCATTAACTGAACAACAAACGCAGGATTAATTATAATTACGGCCCTAATAATTGTAACAACCCTAATCATACTATTCATCTACATTCGAGTAATAATAACAGCTATAGTAATAGCAACAAACGAACCAAAAATCAACATCAACATAAAAAGAACCTCAATTAGACTAATCAACAAAATCTCACTTACAACTCTAAGCCTATGCGTCTTAATCCCATGATTTTCATAAGGATTTAAGTTAAACTAAACTAATAACCTTCAAAGTTATAAATAGATAAGATCTAAGCCTTAGGCTTAAAAAATTACTTTCCTTAAGATTTGCAGTCCAAAATCATCACATTGACTATCAAGCCTAAATAATGGTAAAAGGGTTTATCAACCCATAAATAAATTTACAATTTATCGCCTAAATCAGCCACATTACCGAATAAATGATTATTTTCTACAAACCACAAGGACATTGGAACACTTTACTTTATCTTTGGCGCATGATCAGGAATAGTTGGAACATCCCTTAGACTCATAATCCGAGCCGAACTCGGCAACCCAGGTTCTCTTATCGGAGACGACCAAATTTACAATGTAATCGTTACAGCCCATGCTTTCATTATAATCTTCTTCATAGTAATACCCATCATAATTGGAGGATTCGGAAACTGACTAGTACCATTAATGCTTGGAGCCCCCGACATAGCATTCCCACGAATAAATAATATAAGATTCTGACTTCTACCCCCATCACTATCACTCCTATTAATAAGAAGAGTAGTAGAAAGAGGGGCAGGAACAGGGTGGACCGTATACCCACCATTATCAGCAAACATTGCACACAGTGGATCCTCTGTAGATCTAGCAATTTTCAGCCTACACCTAGCAGGAATCTCCTCAATTCTAGGTGCAGTAAACTTTATCACTACAGTAATCAATATACGACCCCAAGGAATATCTTTTGACCGTATACCCCTATTCGTATGAGCAGTAGTAATTACAGCAGTGCTTCTACTACTCTCCCTTCCAGTTCTAGCTGGAGCAATCACTATACTACTTACAGATCGCAACATTAACACCTCTTTCTTTGATCCAGCCGGAGGAGGAGATCCAATCCTATACCAACACCTATTCTGATTTTTCGGACACCCTGAAGTATATATCCTAATCCTACCAGGATTTGGTATAATCTCTCACATCATCAGACAAGAAAGAGGAAAAAAGGAAGCATTTGGAACTCTAGGAATAATCTACGCAATAATAGCAATCGGACTATTAGGATTCGTTGTATGAGCTCACCACATATTCACAGTAGGAATAGATGTCGACACCCGGGCCTACTTCACATCAGCCACCATAATCATTGCTGTACCCACAGGTATTAAAATCTTCAGATGACTAGCCACCCTACACGGAACACAAATAAACTACAGACCATCTCTACTCTGAGCCCTAGGATTCGTATTCTTATTCACGGTAGGAGGACTTACAGGAGTAATTCTTGCTAACTCATCAATCGATATTATACTACACGACACATACTACGTAGTAGCTCACTTCCACTATGTACTCTCAATAGGAGCAGTATTCGCAATTATAGGAGGACTAGTACATTGATACCCTTTATTTACAGGTCTTTCCCTAAACCCCAAAATATGTAAAATCCAATTCATCACTATATTTATTGGAGTAAACATAACCTTCTTCCCTCAACACTTCTTAGGATTAAGTGGAATACCACGACGATATTCAGACTATCCCGACGCTTACACTCTATGAAACATTGTATCATCAATCGGATCTATCATTTCCCTAGTAGGAGTGATATTCCTTCTATTCATCGTATGAGAATCATTCTCAACGTCACGAAAATCAATCATACCACTAAGAATAACATCATCAATCGAATGACTCCAAAACATACCTCCCGCAGAACATAGGTATTCTGAACTACCTATACTTTCATCAACATTCTAACATGGCAGAATAGTGCAATGGTCTTAAACTCCATAAATAAGGCGCAAGCCTTTATTAGAAATAGCAACATGAAAACTCCTTTTGCTACAAGACAGAGCATCTCCACTAATAGAACAACTCTCATTCTTCCATGACCACACACTACTAATTCTAGTAATAATTACCATTCTAGTCGGCCAAATAATAATAGGATTATTCTTCAACAAATTCACCCACCGATACCTACTAGAAGGTCAAACAATTGAACTAATCTGAACAATCCTCCCAGCCATCACCCTAATCTTCATCGCACTCCCATCTCTCCGACTAATTTATATTCTAGACGAAACAAATTACCCTTCAGTAACAATTAAAGCCGTCGGACATCAATGATATTGATCATATGAATATTCTGACTTTAAAAATATTGAATTCGACTCCTACATAATCCCACTACAAGAAATATCCAAATTCAACTTCCGACTACTAGATGTAGATAATCGAATTATTCTCCCATTCCTATCCCAAATCCGAGTTCTAGTATCTGCAGCCGACGTAATTCACTCTTGAACAATCCCATCCCTAGGAGTAAAAATCGACGCCACACCAGGACGGTTAAATCAAATCAGATTTACTGCAACTCGATCAACTCTCCTATACGGACAATGCTCAGAAATTTGCGGAGCAAATCACAGATTCATACCAATCGTAATAGAAAGAGTCTCACCCTCCTATTTCATCAAGTGAATCTCTAAAATAATTTAGATACATTAGATGGCTGAAAGTAAGCACCGGTCTCTTAAACCGTTCCATAGTAATTAACTAATACTTCTAATGAAAAATTTAGTTAATAAATAACACTAGCTTGTCAAGCTAGAATAAATACAAAATATTAATTTTTAATCCCACAAATAGCGCCTCTAAGATGATTATCACTTATAATACTATTCATCACAATTCTAGTAATATTTAACGTAACAAACTTCTTCTCATTCCCATACCAAATCAAACAAACCCCCGCCAAAATTAAAACCCCCCAAATTAATTGAAAATGATAGCAAACCTATTTTCATCATTTGACCCCTCAACTAACTGAAACTCAACCTTCAATTGAACAAGAACCCTTCTAGGATTCATATTCATCCCACCCATATTTTGACTAATTCCATCACGATTAAGTTTTGTATGAAACACTGTAACAAAAACCCTTCATAAAGAATTCAAAACACTCCTAGGACCAAAAATCAAGGGATCATCTCTAGTATTCATCTCTTTATTTACCTTAATCATATACAATAACTTCCTAGGCCTATTCCCTTACATCTTTACAAGAACAAGACACATAGTTCTAACCCTATCCCTAGCCCTACCCCTATGGCTGTCATTCATACTTTTCGGATGAATTAACAACACAATCCATATATTCGCTCACCTCGTACCCCAGGGAACACCACCAATCCTTATACCTTTTATAGTATGCATTGAAACTATTAGAAACATCATCCGACCGGGAACCCTAGCTATTCGACTATCAGCTAATATAATTGCTGGACATCTACTAATAACACTCTTGGGAAACACAGGCTCTATCTTATCTTCCTACATAGTAAGCCTTCTATTAATTACCCAAATCCTACTATTACTCCTAGAATCAGCAGTAGCAATCATTCAATCATACGTATTCGCTGTACTAAGAACCCTATACTCAAGAGAAGTAAACTAATGACACACAAAAATCATCCATACCACTTAGTTGAAGTAAGACCATGACCAATCCTAGGATCTCTAAGAGCCCTAATCGTAATATCAGGACTAATTAAATGATTCCATTTCTATAACAATTCCTTGTTAATGCTAGGATTCCTATCCATACTACTAATCATATACCAATGATGACGAGACATTTCACGAGAAGGAACATTTCAAGGACTTCATACATTCCCAGTAACAATAGGCCTACGATGAGGTATAATTTTATTCATTACTTCAGAAGTATTCTTCTTTATCTCTTTCTTCTGAGGATTTTTCCACAATAGATTAGCACCAACAGTAGAAATTGGCATAATCTGGCCTCCTAAAGGCATCTCAACATTTAATCCAATCCAAATCCCTCTACTAAACACATTAATTCTACTAACATCAGGCCTAACAGTAACATGAGCCCATCATAGACTAATAGAAAACAATGCCAAACAAGCCACACAAGGACTATTACTAACAGTAATCCTAGGATTATACTTCTCATTACTCCAAGGATTTGAATACATTGAATCCTCATTTTCAATCTCAGACGCAGCATATGGATCTTCATTCTTTGTAGCCACAGGCTTCCATGGAATCCATGTAATTATTGGAACCACCTTCCTACTAGTATGCCTAGTACGACACATAAATTCACACTTCTCCCAAATTCACCACTTCGGTTTCGAAGCAGCAGCATGATATTGACATTTCGTAGATGTAGTATGACTATTCCTTTACATTTCAATCTACTGATGAGGTAGATAATTTATATAGTATATCCATTATATTTGACTTCCAATCAAAAGATCTAAAAACAATAGTATAAATAATATCAATAATATTAATATCAGCAACAATTATCATAGCAATTAATATGATTCTAATCCTACTACTCAATTTAACATCAAAAAAAACAATCATAGACCGAGAAAAAAGATCTCCATTCGAATGTGGATTTGACCCAAAATCATCATCCCGACTACCCTTCTCCATACACTTCTTTCTAATTGCCATCATCTTCCTAATTTTTGACGTAGAAATCACTCTACTATTCCCCCTTATTATCTCAATAAAACTTAATAATATAACAGCCTACCTAATCGTATTCTCAACATTCATCCTAATCCTTCTAATAGGATTATTCCACGAATGAAAACAAGGAGCTCTTACATGAACAAATTAGGATAATAGTTAATAATAACATTTAACTTGCACTTAAAAATAATTGAATAATCAATTTATCTTAAACAAGAAGCAAAAATTGCGTTTAGTTTCGACCTAAAAATATGGCCCATAGCCCTTGTTTTTAATTGAAACCAAAATAGAGGTATATCACTGTTAATGATAAAAATGAAGTAAAATTCCAATTAAAGAAATACCAAAAAATAAGCTTCTAACTTAATTATAAAGCATTCTAATGTTTGTATTTCTGTTTACATAGTTTAAAAAAAACATTACATTTTCAATGTAAAATTAATTAATATTTGCAAATACCTAGAAACATTAAATTTCCTTAACATTTTCAGTGTCACGCTCTTCATAAGCTATCTAAGTATAACATTAAAACAATCAAAATTCATATAACCATCAAAACAAAGAAAACCTTAATTCTATTAAACATAAAAATCTGAGAACCAGAAGAATTATGAACCAAAACCCGATAAATCTTCTGAGAACCAAAATATTCAGCCCAACCTTGATCAAGATTTTTATAGAGAAAAGAACCCCCAACAATAGGTAAATAATTTACCCCAAAAGTAGAAATCACCGGCATATTCCACATACCAGATAAAAACCAAGAAACCTTATAAAAAGAAAAAGACCTATTAACCTGCCCAACACCAAACTTAGCCAACTCAAAACCAATTCATACTCCCAAAATAATAACCAAAAGAGTTATAACCTTTAAAACAAAAGGCAAAACAATAACGTAAGGAAAAGGAAAAATCAACCAACAGAGGACTCTCCCCATAAAAACAACAAAAAAAATAAGACCCCTTATACCCTTAAGTATAACCAAACCTAGATCCCTTACCCTAAACAAAGAAAAATAATTAAAATCACCCACAAAAGAATAATAAACCAAACGAAACCTATAACAAACAGTTAAACCGACAGACAAATAAAAAATAAAATAAACATATAAATTTAAATAACCCATACTTATTACCTCAGCAACCAAATCCTTAGAATAAAAACCTCTCAAAAAAGGCAAACCACAAAGAGACAAATTACAAATATTAAAATAACAACAAGTAATAGGTATAAAATTAATTAAACCCCCTATATAACGAATATCCTGACAATTTCCCATACCATGAATAACGTTACCAGCACATATAAATAACAAAGCCTTAAATAAAGCATGAGTTAAAAGATGAAAAAAAGCAAGCTTATAACCTCCTAAACCCAAAATCATTATTATAAGTCCCAATTGACTCAAGGTAGACAAAGCAATAATCTTCTTCAAATCAAATTCAAACCTAGCCCCTAAACCCGATATAAACATTGTTATCCCAGAAACAAACACTAAAAAATACATTAAATTCTCCCCAAAAGCAAAATTAAAACGAATAAGTAAATAAACTCCCGCAGTCACAAGCGTCGAAGAATGAACAAGAGAAGATACTGGAGTAGGAGCTGCCATCGCAGCAGGTAATCAAGAAGAAAAAGGAATCTGAGCTCTTTTAGTTATAGCCGCTAACAAAACCATTCAACTAATAATACTCATATAAAAATCACCTTTAAACTCCTCCAAATAAAAAACATAATTTCACCCCCCAAAATTTAACATCCAAGCAATACCAATTAATAAAGCCACGTCACCTACACGATTACTTAAAGCAGTAATTATACCAGCATTATATGACTTAACATTTTGGTAATAAATAACTAAACAATAAGAAACCAATCCAAGTCCGTCTCACCCCAAAAGAATCCTAATCAAGTTAGGACTAACAATCAACAACATTATAGAGACCACAAATATAACCACTAAAATAATAAAACGATTAATAAACAAATCACCCTCCATATATTCTCGGCTATAATAAATAACCATTCCAGAAATAACCAAAACAAATCTCATAAATAAAAAAGTTATCCAATCAAACAACAAAGTCATCGCAACCGAGCTCGAATTAACCATAACTAGTCTATACTCAAAAAACCAAACCGCATCCAAAACTAACAAATAAACTCTTAACAAAAAAAATAATAAACTAAAAAACAACATAAAATAAAAATAAACCAAACAAATCCTCAATATTACCTAAAATACTATTTATATATCTATGACCCCACAAATCATCATTTTAATTAAACTACCTAGGTAAACTCATAAAGTCATGTATCCACCCATCAAAACAAGCAAATTTAATGGCAATCAATGCATAACAAGCAATAAATACTCCCGAACCCTACAAGAAAAAAACGAATAACACCCCGAATAAACCATTCCGTGCTGACTAAAAGAATATAAAAATAAAGAATAAACAGCTCTAAAAAAAGAAATAAGCATTAAAAAAAGCATATTAAAACCACTAAAACCCAAAATTCTATTAATAAGTATAATCTCACCCAATAAATTAAGAGAAGGAGGAGCAGCTATATTAGAAGAAATTAACAAAAACCACATCAAAGACAACCTAGGAATCAAGTTAATTATACCCTTATTAATGTAAAGACTCCGCCTCATTAAACGTTCATAAGAAATATTGGCCAAACAAAACAAACCAGAGGAACAAAGACCATGCGCTACCATCATAGCCAATGAACCTCTTAACCCCCAATAATTCATTGTCATAACTCCGGCTAATACAAGCCCCATATGAGAAACTGACGAATAAGCAATTAAAGACTTTATATCTCTCTGACGTAAACAAACTAAAGAAACATAAACACCCCCTAAAAGTCTAAGACTAATAAAAAAAACATTAATTTTCATACCCAAAGACATAAACATCACCATTAAACGCATCATCCCGTAACCCCCCAACTTAAGTATAATCCCAGCCAAAATCATAGACCCAGAAACAGGTGCCTCCACATGCGCCTTAGGAAGCCACAAATGAACAAAAAACATAGGAATCTTAATAAAAAAAACAAAATTAATCAATAAATAAATAAATAAACTGTCAATACCAGATAAAAAAAAAAAATTTAAAGAACCAAATAAACCAAAACAAAAAAACAAAGAAATCATTATAGGCAAAGAAGCTAATAAAGTATAAAACAACAAATAAACCCCAGCCTGCAAACGCTCAGGCTGATACCCCCAACCAACAATTAAAATTAAAGTAGGAATAAGCCTAACCTCAAAGAACACATAAAAAATAAACAAATTCAATGACCTAAAAGTCAAAAACAAAGAAATCATTAATAAAAGCACCGTAAATAAAAACAAACCAAATCAATTATTAACAGAATAAATCTTTTCACTAGCCATAATCATCAATCTACAAATCCAAAAACTCAACAACACAAGAACATAAGATAACAAATCAACTCCTAAATCCATAGACAAATACATTACAGAACCATTAAAAACAAAATTAATCACAAAAAAAAACCTTAATAACAGCCAAACAAACTGAACAAACCAAAAATCAAGAAAAAATGATAAAGGTATCATTATAAGCAAAGAAAAAAGAAAACCTATCATAAAACCCTAAAACTCTGAAAATAATCATTCCCATGCGTACGAATAATTGATACCAACACAGATAACCCCAACACGCCCTCACATACACTAAAAGTCAAAAAAATCATACCAAAAAAATATTCATTACCTAATAAACTTAAATACAAAAAAACCATAAAATAAACAGACAAAACAATAAACTCTAAAGCTAAAAGCATTAAAAGTAAATGTTTTCGCTTCCATCTAAAAACCATTAAACCCACAATAAACATTGATAGTCCAACAAACTTATACATTAACATCAGTTTTTATAATTTAAGAAAAATATTAGTCTTGTAAACTAAAAATAAGAAACCCTTTAAAAACATCAAGAAAAGAAATAAATCTATCATTAATCTCCAAAATTAATATTTTAAATTAAACTATTTCTTGAAATAATATCAATTTTACTATCAATAAACACCACAATAACAATTCTATTCCTAATAATAAAACACCCTCTATCAATAGGAATAACTCTCCTTATCCAAACCACTATTATCAGACTAATAACAACCAAAATAAACTCAAACTCTTGATTCTCCTATATCCTTTTCCTAATTATAATCGGCGGAATACTTATCCTATTCATATACATAACAAGAATCGCATCTAACGAAAAATTCAAAACAAATATAAAAATAATCTTCATTACCCCTACAATCCCAGTAATCATCATCGCAACCAAAAACTCAATAAATTCTTCATTAAGAAACAGAGAAATAGAAAAAATAAACCTTTTCACAGAAATAAATATAACAATAAATAAGTACATCAACTTTCCTCTATCCATAACCCTAGTATTCCTTATAATATACCTACTACTAGCACTAATCGCCACCGTAAAAATCACTGAATTCAAACAAGGATCTATTCGTCAAATAAACTAATGAAAATACCCTTACGTAAATCATCACCCCTTTTCAAAATCGTAAACAACGCACTAATTGATCTTCCATCACCTTCTAACATTTCAACACTATGAAATTTCGGATCACTCCTAGGTCTATGCCTAGGAATCCAAATTATTACAGGAATTTTCCTAGCCATACACTTCTGCCCAAATATTGAAATAGCATTCAACAGAGTTGCCCACATCTCCCGAGACGTAAATCAAGGATGATTAATCCGTACCCTACATGCTAACGGAGCTTCATTCTTCTTCATCTGCTTATACATACATGTAGGCCGTGGAATATATTATAGATCCTACAACCTAGTTCACACATGAATAGTAGGAGTAACAATTCTATTTCTGGTAATAGCAACCGCTTTTCTAGGTTACGTGTTACCCTGAGGACAAATATCATTCTGAGGAGCTACAGTAATCACCAATTTACTTTCAGCCATCCCCTACCTAGGTACAACTATTGTTCAATGAGTATGAGGCGGATTCGCAGTTGATAATGCAACCCTAACACGATTCTTCTCCTTTCACTTCCTTCTACCCTTTATCGTAACAGCAATAGTTATAGTACACCTTCTATTCCTCCACCAAACAGGATCAAACAATCCTCTAGGGTTAAACAGAAACCTAGACAAAATTCCCTTTCACCCTTACTTCTCATTCAAAGACATTTTAGGATTCGCCATCACACTCCTTATACTAACAACATTATCATTAATAGACCCTTACATACTAGGCGACCCCGACAACTTCACACCAGCCAACCCACTAGTAACACCAGTACACATCCAACCAGAGTGATACTTCCTGTTCGCATACGCGATCCTTCGATCAATTCCGAACAAATTAGGAGGAGTAATTGCTCTAGCAATATCAATCGCAATCATTTATATTCTACCATTCACCAATAAAAAAAAAATTGCAAGAAACCAATTCTATCCCATCAACAAAACATTATTTTGAATAATAGTAACCACAGTAATCCTACTAACATGAATCGGAGCACGTCCTGTAGAAGACCCCTACATCATAACAGGACAAATTCTTACAGTAACATACTTCTCATATTTCCTCATCAATCCAATAACATTCAAAATATGAGACAAAACCATTCATTAACTAATGAACTTGAACAAGTATGTATTTTGAAAATACATGAAAGAGAAAATAACCCTCTATTAGTTTATACTAAATTTTATTAACTAAAATAAAAAGACCACAATCATCAACTTAAAACAAAAAAAAAACAAAAGATAGTTCAAAGAACAAGGCAAGAACCTTTTCCAAGCCAAATACATCAATTTATCATAACGAAAACGAGGTAAAGTACCCCGCACCCAAAGCCAAAGAAAAGAAACCAATACCAATTTAACAAAAAAAAAAAAAGAATAAAGATCCCCACCCATAAACAACATCACACAAAGTATACTCATAAACAAAATCCTAGCATATTCAGCCAAAAAAATCATAGCAAAACCTCCTCTTCTATACTCAACATTAAAACCAGACACCAACTCAGACTCCCCCTCCGCAAAATCAAAAGGAGTACGATTAGTTTCTGCTAACCCAGAAATAACTCATATAACACTTAGAGGAAAACATAAGCAAATAAATCACATATAATCCTGGAAAAAAACAAAGTCAACCAAATCTAGTCTTAAAACCAAAAAAACAAACGACATCAAAATTAAAGCCAACCTAACCTCATAAGAAATAGTCTGAGCAACAGACCGTAAACCCCCTAAAAGCGCATACGAAGAATTAGACGATCAACCAGCTATCATAATAGTATAAACCCCCAAGCTTGCAACGCAAAGAAAAAATAACAAAGAAAGTCTAAAATTAAAAAAAACTGATAAAAAAGGCATCATTATCCAAAGAAACAAAGCAATAAACAAATTCATAACAGGCGAAAAATAATAAATACCAAAATTAGACATAAAAGGAAATCTTTGCTCCTTAGTAAATAACTTAACAGCATCGGCAAAAGGTTGTAAAATCCCTAAAAACCCAACCTTATTTGGCCCTTTACGAATTTGAATATAACCCAGCACCTTACGCTCAAGCAAAGTTAAAAAAGCAACACCGACCAAAACACAAACAATCAAAACAATTATAGAAAAAATAGCCAATAAAAAATCCTTCAAAATCACTATTATTTGTAAAAATTTACATAAAAAGATTCTAAATCTACCGCACTAATCTGCCAAAATAATAATAACATTCAAAAAAAAAATATAATTTACCTACTTGGTCCTTTCGTACTAAAATAGATCAATAAATAAAAGATAGAAACCAACCTGGCTCACGCCGGTCTAAACTCAGATCATGTAAAATTTTAAAGGTCGAACAGACCCAACTGTCAAGCTACTACACCCACAGTAAAATTTAATCCAACATCGAGGTCGCAAACTTCTTCATCAATAAGAACTTTCAGAAAAAATTACGCTGTTATCCCTAAGGTAATTTAATCTCATAATCCAAAAAACAGGATCAACTAACCGTCAATCAACGTCAAAATAATAAAAAGTTTTATAAATTTTTATGTCACCCCAACAAAATAGTAAATAAACTCAACAAAAATAAATCATTAAACAACCAAGTTCATATCCCATAAAACTCTATAGGGTCTTCTCGTCTTTCTACCAAATTTAAGCTTTTTCACTAAAAAATAAAGTTCTATAAAATAGAATAGAGACAGTTCATTCCTCATCAAACCTTTCATTCCAGCTCCCAATTAAGAAACTAATGATTATGCTACCTTTGCACAGTCAAAATACTGCGGCCATTTAAAAATCATTGGGCAGGCCCGACCTTAAATCAAAATCAAAAAGACATGTTTTTATTAAACAGGTGAGAATAAATATTGCCGAATTCCTTAATCCAATCTCAACAGACAAAAAATAACAAACAAAAAAATATACTAATTCTATCATAATCACAAAACATTTAAAAATAAAGAAATAATCCTAATAAAAACAAAAAGAAAAAAAAATCAAACAAACCAGACAATAATAATAACATACTAAAAATAATAGAAAATTCTAATCCTATATAAATCCAGAAAACCAAAATCTTATTTAAAACTGTCCAGAAGCTTATCCCCCCAAACATTAGATATCAAAGCCGAAAAAATAAAAACTTATAATCACAGCAAAAGACTCCTAAATTAAATTTAACTCTTAAGAAACCAGATATATTAATAAGCGAATAACATTTCACTTCCACGTCAAAATTTTAAATACTTATTCCACAGTAAAATCAACATTAACGTAACTCTTATAAATTCGGGAAACCCAAATATTTAAAACTAAATAAATAAACCCTGATACACAAGGTACAGTAAAAAAAACCTTCTTTTAATTGTTTTAATAAAACCCTTCACAGTAAAATACACTATAACTAAATAAACTTTTTCAAACAAAACTAATAAAAAAAAATATTATTCCACTAAAAAACAACAACAAATAAACCCAATAATGAAAAAAACTCAAATTAAATCGAATTTCACAATTAACCTTTTAGTGTAAATAAAACGCTTATACCAAGCTCTAATTTGTCATTCCAGGCCCATCTTCCAATAGACCTACTTTGTTACGACTTATTTCACGTTAAAATGAAAGCGACGGGCGATATGTGCATATTTTAGAGCTAAATCAAAAAACATAAATAAAAAATTTACTTTCAAATCCAGTTTATCCTAGATTATAAAGCCAGAAACCACATATAAAAATAATGTAACCCACCTTAACTTAAATATAAACTACACCTTGATCTGAAATACAACGAAATTACAAATAACAAAAATTACAGTCCTCTTAAAATTTTTATAAACAACGATATATAAATTTATAAACCAAAGTCAAATTCATCGTGGACTATCGATTAAAAGGCAGGTTCCTCTGAACAGACTAAAATACCGCCAAATTCTTTAACTTTAAAGAACATAACTATTAATAACTAAGGACAAAAAACTAACATATAAAATAATAGGGTATCTAATCCTAGTCTAAACAAAAATTTCCCAATTTCAGAAACAAAAACCAAGCTTAAATTGAACATAAAATTTCACCTAAAAAATCCAAATACAAGCCCTCATAATCACACCTTATTAACCCTATAACAATTCCCTTGCATAATCTGTATAACCGCTACTGCTGGCACAAATTATGTTTATACTAAATTAAATCCCCAAGTCTAAACCAAATTAATACTTAAAACTGCATACTACAAACATTAACCCTTCAGAAAACCCCCTAAAAGTTATATATACACCGACTAAACAGGAAATTCCCAAGCTACAATAAAACTTTTTAGAACAAGGTAAAAAATACTAACCCAATTATAATATTTACCCACTAATACTTAGTATAAAACCCTAATAACACCTTTACCCCCAGCATCAAAAGACTATATACTATCGCCCTGCCGCAAACTCAAGACTGACCCCCATCAAACCTCAAAAGCAGAGTTTAACAAAAAAATCTTTATATCTAACCCAAACCCATTCAGCGCGTTAATAATATTAAATTATTATCTCAGAAACTATTAATATATCTATTTAAATAGGTATTTCTACCAAAGATTGACAGCCAAATCAAGCTTAATTTATTTAATAAAACATATGAATTATAAATAAGGGAGTTTTTTTTTTTTTTTCATTAAACATTTATATATATACAATTGGTATATTAATATATAATTACATTAATATAGGATTTTATTGTAATAATTTAATTAACCAAAATAAATGTATTTTTAAATTATCATTAAACAATTATATTCAAATATACTATAAAGGATTATATATTTATAATAGAATTATATATATATAAACATTTAATATATATATATAATATAAAATTACAATTAATATTAAAATTTAATATATTTTCTAACTCTTTCTTTAGAGCCTTTACTATAAAATATACAACGTATATATATTTGTATTTGATATCTATTAAATACAAATTGTATATTAATATACTATATATAATAATACTAATGAAATTTAATATACATTGATATATTCCGCGCTATATTTATATAATATTATATATTATATAAATGCTTATATATATATATAATATATTTGATATTATTTCATTAAATCTTTATTGACAGCCTGTTTTTAAATAGAATTATTAAACACCTCAATTTAACTAATGTTAAAAATAAGTAGTATAATTAGAATCTCAAAATTATAAAAATACAAAAATTAGTTAACTAAGGTAAAACAAGTCATTAAAATCAACCTTTTTCAAAAAAATTGCACAATAGCCATTATTAAGCAAACAAGACCAACGAAAAAAAAAAAAACTTCCTTTATTCTTAATCAGCAAACTTTTACTTGAATAGACTAAACTCGATTCGGCTGTCAATCTTTGGTAAAATGCCATATTAAAACTCTTCATTCCTAGCTGTCGACAAAAATAAACGAAGAGATATTAAGGTAAAAGTCATCGAATAAAATAATCCTTTCTTCCGGCCCTCTATACGGACACAATATAAACCCTATAGATAAATATTCAGTATAGTCAAATAAAAATTATCAATTAAGTAGT